CACTTGAAAGATAACCCATAAAATCGATAAAATGATTGGATAATTGGTTTATATGAATCCTATCCGGTTGAGACCAAAAGTAAAAATGACATTCCCATAAATTTACAAGGTAATATTTCCATTTCTTCATCAGAAGAGGGGTTCCTTTTGAAGACAAAATGGATTTTCCTTGAAATCTGAAATAATGGATGAAAGGATCCTTGAACAACCATAGGATAGTATGAAAATTATTACCAAAAACCACTAAAAAATGTTCTATTTTTCTATAAAAATGTGTTCGATTAAGAAACGCTCTAGAAGACGTTGATCGTAAATGATAAGATTGTTTGCGGAGAAAAACAAATATGGATTCCGATTCATATACATGAAAATTATATAGGAACAGGAATAATCTTTGATTCTCTTTTGAAAAAAAGAGATTCATTTTCGTTTTTTGAGTAATAAGACTATTCCAATTATGATACTTGTAGAGAAAGAATCTCAATAAGTGCAAAAAGGGAGCATCTTGTATCCAAGAGCGAAGGGTTTGAACCAATAGTTCCAGATGGATAGGGTAGGGTATTAGTATATCTAATACATGATTTAAATGTAATAAATTATCCTCTAAAAAAGGAAATATGGAATGAATTGATCGTAAAGTCATAGATTTGTCTATTTCTTTACTTTCTGGGGAAGATACTAATCGCAGTGAGAATGGAAGTTCCAGAATGACTGCAACCCCCTCTGATATCATTCGAGAATCAAAATTTTTATTATTATTATGCCCGAAAAAAAAAATGGGATTAGAATCATTCGTCAAAACAATCAAATGCTTCTGTTGATACATTCGAGTAATTAAACGTTTAACAATTAGTAAACTATATTTATTGTCATAACCTAAATTTTCCATAGGCTCATAAAGAATCGATTTATTTAACCCATGATCATGAGCAAGTGCATAAATGTATTCCTGAAAGAGAAGTGGGTATAGGAAGTCGCGTTCTCGCGATCTATCTGTCTTTAAATATCCTTGTAATTCTTCCATTTGAAATTCGATTTGAACCAAAACCGGGGATTTCTTGGGTCATCAAATGATAAATACATAGGTACGATACAGTCAAAACAAGGTATCAAGGTATATAGTAAGAAAAGATACCTTGTAAATGTAAATGATTAATCCATGGATTCTCTCTTTTCCCATCCGATTGGTTCTTGTTCGTTATAAGATACCGAAGATAGTTAGAAATCCTTTATTTTTGCAACCCGATCGCTCTTTTGACTTTAGAATTATGTTTCTCAATATACTGTTTCTTTTACACATTTGTCTCCGCACAGGGATATAATTAATAGATATAGTTAGGATTCAAAAAAAAGTGAAGAATCCACTTATTATTATTAAATTAAAGTGATTTCATAACCTTTGCCCTCCCCAGGGACTAATATATTTCTAACGTATAATTAGATCGGGTAATTGGTAATTATTCGAATTAAGAACCGAAGCTCGTTGCTCTTTTTGTTTCCCTATAATTGGAGCTTTTTGGCTCTATCCATTTATTCACTCGATCCAACCATAATTGATTTTTTGTACCGCTCTAAGAATTAAAACTCTAAGAAACAAAAAAACAAATATTTTGTAATGATCCCGTAAGGGTTAAGTACTCTATCTTAAAGTTATTCATTTATGATATAAGTTATTCATTTATACGACATGCTGTTTTTTCCATTCGTTCTCTCTCAGGATCAGTCGGGGTCTTACAAACTCTACCAACGGTATGGACGAATCCGTTGCTTCATCCAAATGTGTAAAAGATTTTAGCCGCACTTAAAAGCCGAGTACTCTACCGTTGAGTTAGCAACCCAAAAATAGAATTATGGTGTGTAGATATGATCGGAATAAAAAAAGAGAGATTGGATTACCCTATAAAAAAACATTTTTTTATAGTAAATTATGAACAATAACAGATATAATGAAAATCTTAAAAATTCCCGGATAAGATAAATGAAATATATCCCAGATAAGATATATAATGAAGAACCCCTTTAATTATATAATTAAATTAAAATTATTAATATTCTATATTTATATTTATTTTATTATATTTTACTATATTTTCTTTTTAGTATTATTTTATTTAGAATACTATTCTAATTCTATTCTTTTTTTTCCTTTTTTGCTTATTCAGAAGAGACTTTCTCGCGTTGTATCAATTGAATCTAAGGAAACTCTCGTTTACATGAAGTAAAGTAAAAAATAAAACTGATAGGGCGTGGATAAATAGATCTATTTATCCACGATCAATTATATTTGTTCAATACACTATTGTCAATATGAACGTTGAGAAATGAAAAATTATAATAAATATAAAATAAATCAAATAATAAGAACTTGTGTTGGATTGGCACTTCATAGATAACATAACCTACCTAGAGAATAAAAAGTGTGGATGTAGAAACGAAAAAAAGAACAAAATCTCGGGTTTATTCAATATCCATAAAGATACCATAAGAAAGCTCGGCCCTT